GGTTCCATCGGAACAATTATTTATTTCAGGGTATCTCGTTTCTCTTTTTTTTTTCAAAGAAAAAAAAAAAAAGAGAGGAAGTGTGGAGAGAAATGATAAGAAGATATTGGAACATAAATTTGAAAGAGATGTTGGAAACAGGAGTTCATTTTGGTCATGCTACTAGAAAATGGAATCCGAAAATGGCACCTTATATCTCTGCAAAGCGTAAGGGTATTCATATTACAAATCTTACTGGAACTGCTCGTTTTTTATCAGAAGCGTGTGATTTGGTTTTTGATGCAGCAAGTAGGAGAAAACAATTCTTAATTGTTGGTACCAAAACTAAAGCAGCTGACCCAGTAGCGCGGGCTGCAATAAGAGCTCGGTGTCATTATGTTAATAAAAAATGGCTCGGCGGCCTTTTAACGAATTGGTCCACTACAGAAATGAGACTTCAAAAGTTCAGGGACTTGAGAATGGAACAAAAGACAGGGGGAATCAACCGCCTTCCGAAAGGGGACGGGGCTCGATTAAAGAGACAGTTATTTCACTTGCAAACATATTTGGGTGGGATTAAATATATGACAGGGTTACCCGATATTGTAATAATCGTTGATCAGCAAGAAGAGTATATGGCTCTTCGAGAATGTATCACTTTGGGAATTCCAACAATTTGTTTAATTGATACAAACTGTGACCCCGATCTCACAGATATTTCGATTCCAGCGAATGATGACGCTATAGCTTCAATCCGATTAATTCTTAACAAATTAGTATTTGCAATTTGTGAAGGGCGCTCTAGCTATATACGAAATCCCTGATTAATAATAAGATAAATAAATTCTTTTTTGAATTCCATAGATTGACGGAATCCGTTACTATTCCTGAATCTCATAAAAGAGATAAAAAAACTGGGGATATTATGTGATTAGTTGGTATCTAAAATATACAATTCAAGTGAGCAAGTCAAAAAAAAAGACGGTTGAATCAAAATAATTTCTTGTAAAGTTTTTTTCTTTCAGAGGAAAATATGAATGTTCTATCATATTCCATCAACACATTAAAAGGGTTATATGAAATATCCGGTGTGGAAGTAGGCCAGCATTTCTATTGGAAAATAGGCGGTTTCCAAGTCCATGCCCAAGTACTTATTACTTCTTGGGTTGTAATTGTTATCTTATTAGGTTCAGCCATTGTAACTGTTCGGAATCCACAAACCATTCCTACTGACGGTCAGAATTTCTTCGAATATATCCTTGAATTTATTCGAGATGTGAGCAAAACCCAGATTGGAGAGGAATATGGTCCATGGGTTCCCTTTATTGGAACTATGTTTCTATTTATTTTTGTTTCTAATTGGTCAGGGGCGCTTTTACCTTGGAAAATCATAGAGTTACCTCATGGGGAGTTAGCCGCACCCACGAATGATATAAATACTACCGTTGCTTTAGCTTTACTTACGTCAATAGCATATTTTTATGCGGGCCTTAGCAAAAAAGGATTAGGTTATTTCGGTAAATACATACAACCAACTCCAATCCTTTTACCCATTAACATTTTAGAAGATTTCACAAAACCTTTATCACTTAGTTTTCGACTTTTTGGAAATATATTAGCGGATGAGTTAGTAGTTGTTGTTCTTGTTTCTTTAGTACCTTCAGTGGTTCCTATACCTGTCATGTTCCTTGGATTATTTACAAGTGGTATTCAAGCTCTCATTTTTGCAACTTTAGCTGCGGCTTATATAGGTGAATCCATGGAGGGACACCATTGACTAAGTTTCGAAATAGTCTTTTTTAGCTTAGTGCAAGGTAATCTATGCCTTGCTCGAGATAATCTACTTCGTGAACATAAATATACACATAAATAGACAAAAAAGTCTATACGATCTAGAAGAGAAGAATAGTAAAAAAGATTACGATATTAAGGAACTGTAAAAAAAAAAAGAAACTAGGTTCTATAGAGCGATTCCCATTTCAGTCGGTTTTATTCAATTCAAAGATTGACCAAAAGAAAATATTAATAAAGAATAAATTACATGAACTTAGATCAACCGAAGACTTATATTTCTATGCAATGATTTAGACTAAGGAATTCGCCCATTTAGATTGATTGTATCCATGTGGGATAATGCTAAATTAAATAGAAGGAAGATAAGGGTTTACAAAAAATGAGATTCAGGAGAAAATGGTTTCTTTAGAAGAGTGGGATCAAACTAGGTATATGTAATATATATAATCGCTATAAGCCAACTTTCCTTTATAGATGTTTCTAAAAATGTTTTTAAAATCCGACTGAATCCAAGATACAAATAGTTGGTTTACGTTATGGAAGAAAGACATGTATATGTAATATGTGGCTAGTTATATATGAGCTAAAAGATAGATTATATCTAATCCGCCCGTCTATTACTGAGAATTTGGATAGGGATTCCAATAAGAGTCCTTTCATTTCATTTGTAACTGTGAATTAAATTCAATCAAGAAAAAGAACGAAGAGTTCGAATTCAAAGAATGGT